AAATAGATATTGAACAAATAGATATTGAAAGAGTAAATATTCGCCCGCGAAAGTTTTCTTTTATTGGATTACTCATTTTTTGTTGATTCAATATGAAATGAATATGATAAAAAATGTAAAATAAGCATTCCTTATAACAAGACATTAGACATTAATTATCTATAAATAGAAAGAAAATCCAGATTGAATTCTATATATTCAAATAAAATATACAAATTTCTAATAGATTGGATGAAATCTTATCTTAAAGAATCCCATGATTCAATTTATTATTTATTAAATTAAAACTACATTTTATTTATTAAAACTAATCTTAATAAACTATTTTTTTAGTGATTTTTCGCGAGGAGCTGGATGAGAAGAAATTCTCATGTCCAGTTCTGTAGTAGAGATGGAATTGAGAAAGAGACATCAACTATAACCCGAAAAGAACCAGATTCCGTAAACAACATAGAGGAAGACTAAAAGGAATATCTTGTAGCGGTAATCGTATTTGTTTCGGTCGATATGCTCTTCAAGCGCTTGAACCTGCTTGGATTACATCTAGACAAATAGAAGCCGGCCGACGCGCAATGACACGAAATGTACGCCGTGGTGGAAAAATATGGGTACGTATATTTCCAGACAAAGCAGTTACAGTAAGATCGACGGAAACACGTATGGGTTCGGGGAAAGGATCTCCCGAGTATTGGGTAGCCGTCGTTAAACCTGGTAGAATCCTTTATGAAATGGGCGGAGTGGCCGAAAAAATAGCCAGAAAGGCTATTTTAATCGCAGCATCAAAAATGCCTATAAAAACTCAATTCATTAGTTCAGGATAGCAATATAGAAAACCAAGAGAAAGAGGTCTTAGGAATCAAAAAACAATTGTAGATTTTCTTTTTTTGACAAACAATATTTCTTTTTTTATTCGTCCTTTGTTGCATTGAAAGAAGAGATTCAAAAATGATTCAACCTCAGACCCATTTGAATGTAGCAGATAACAGCGGGGCCCAAGAATTGATGTGTATTCGAATCATAGGAGCTAGTAATCGCCGGTATGCTCATATCGGTGACGTTATTGTTGCTGTGATCAAGAAAGCAATAGCTAATACTAATACACCTCTGGAAAGAGCAGAAGTGATCAGAGCTGTAATTGTACGTACTTGTAAAGAATTCAAGCGCGACAACGGTATTATAATACGATATGATGACAATGCCGCAGTTGTAATTGATCAAGCAGGAAATCCAAAAGGAACTCGAATTTTTGGTGCAATCGCCCAGGAATTGAGACAGTTAAATTTCACTAAAATAGTTTCATTAGCTCCTGAAGTATTATAAATATAAGATGAGACTTCAATAGAATTATCTATTTAAACGGAATTATTGAAATGACATAGATAAATTGTGGATTATGTCTCAAGTAGATTATTAGATTATGTCTTATGCATATACCTTTAATACTAATAAATAAAAAAAACATGTTGATTATATCAAAATTCGGGGGAAGGGAGAATTTACGGTGGGGAGGGACCCTATTGCTGAAATAATAACCTCTATACGAAATGCTGACATGAATAGAAAAGGAACGGTTCGAATAGCATCGACTAACATCAACGAAACCATTGTTAAAATACTTTTACGAGAAGGTTTTATCGAGAACATAAGAAAACATCAGGAAAACAAGAAATACTTTTTTGTTTTAACCCTACGACATAGAAGAAATAGGAAAGGACCATATCAAAATACTTTAAATTTAAAACGGATCAGTCGGCCCGGTCTACGAATCTATTCTAAGTATCAAAAAATTCCTAGAATTTTAGGCGGAATAGGTATTGTAATTCTTTCTACTTCTCGAGGTATAATGACAGACCGAGAGGCTCGACTAGAAGGAATCGGCGGAGAAATTTTGTGTTATATATGGTAATTAATCCGTTTAATATCCGAATTGTATCCGAAACCTTCCTATTTGTGAAAAAAAAAAGAAATAAGGGCAAATTGTCTACTAATATTGCTCCTCCTGTCCTACATTAGTTGATACTTCGAAGTACCTGGAATGAAAGAACAAAAATAAAATGAATTCGTGAGGGTTTAATTACTGAATTATTTCTCAATGGTATGATCAGGATTCCTTTCGATAATGAATATATGATTCGAGATTATGCTTTAGGAACGACCCAAAGAAGTTTTTTTATACGTATACTATCAGTAGATAGGATAAAAATTCAATTTCAATTAATTTAAGGTAAATCATTACCGGCCGGGGGCATAGAATTGTTAGAATCCCTATCAAGGAAAGGGTTAGAATAATTAGGTGGTTTTTTCAACTTCAATCTTTTTTTGTTAGGGGGATCAATTTAATGGTTCAAAAATTTCAAGAAACTTATTTTCTTCCAATGAATTCGGAATTAAGGAATAACAGCTATGAAAATAAGGGCTTCTGTTCGTAAAATTTGTCAAAAATGTCGGTTAATCCGCAGGAGGGGACGAATTTTTGTAATTTGTTCCAACCTGAGACATA